CCGTCAAGAATTCCTCACTATTGAGTGGGAACAAGTTCATTTTCGAAGTATTTTCCCCTTCCAATATTTTTCTATTGGAGCTTCCCTAATTCCTTTTATCGAGCATAATGATGCGAATCGTGCTTTAATGAGTTCTAATATGCAACGTCAAGCAGTTCCGCTTTCGCGATCGGAAAAGTGCATTGTTGGAACTGGGTTGGAATGCCAAGTGGCTCTCGATTCCGGGGTTCCCGCTATAGCCGAAAATGAGGGAAAGATACTTTATACCGATATTGACAAGATTCTTTTATCGGGCAATAGAGATACTTTAACTATTCCATTAGTTACATATCAACGTTCCAACAAAAATACTTGTATGCATCAAAAACCACAAGTTGCGCGAGGTAAATATATTAAAAAGGGACATATTTTAGCGGACGGTGCTGCTACAATTGGTGGCGAACTCGCTTTGGGAAAAAATGTATTAGTAGCTTATATGCCGTGGGAAGGTTACAATTCTGAGGATGCAGTACTCATTAACGAGCGTCTAGTATATGAGGATATTTATACTTCTTTTCACATACGGAAATATGAAATTCAGACTCATGTGACAAGCCACGGGCCTGAAAGAATCACTAAGGAAATACCGCATCTCGAAGCCCATTTACTCCGAAATTTAGATAAAAACGGGATTGTGATGTTGGGGTCTTGGGTGGAGGCGGGCGATATTTTAGTAGGTAAATTAACCCCTCAGATGGCGAAAGAATCATCGTATGCTCCGGAAGATAGATTATTACGAGCCATACTTGGTATTCAGCTATCCACGTCAAAGGAAACTTGTCTAAAACTACCTATAGGTGGTAGAGGTCGAGTTATTGATGTGAGATGGATCCAGAAAAGAAGGGGTTCTAGTTATAATCCCGAAACTATTCGTGTATATATTTCACAAAAACGTGAAATAAAGGTGGGTGATAAAGTAGCTGGACGGCACGGAAATAAGGGTATAGTTTCCAAAATTTTTCCTAGACAAGATATGCCTTATTTGCAAGATGGAAGACCTGTTGATATGGTCTTCAACCCATTAGGAGTACCTTCACGAATGAATGTAGGACAGATATTTGAATGTTCGCTGGGGTTAGCAGGGGGATTGCTAGATAGACATTATCGAATAGCACCTTTTGATGAGAGATATGAACAAGAGGCTTCGAGAAAACTAGTCTTTTCTGAATTATGCCAGTAAGCAAACAGCGAATCCATGGGTATTTGAACCCGAGTATCCGGGAAAAAGCAGAATATTTGATGGAAGAACAGGGGATCCTTTTGAGCAACCTGTTATAATAGGAAAGCCTTATATATTGAAATTAATTCATCAAGTTGAGGATAAAATACATGGACGTTGCAGTGGACATTATGCACTTGTTACACAACAACCCCTTCGAGGAAGAGCCAAGCAAGGGGGACAACGGGTAGGAGAAATGGAAGTTTGGGCTTTAGAGGGATTTGGTGTTGCTCATATTTTACAAGAGATTCTTACTTATAAATCTGATCATATTAGAGCTCGCCAAGAAGTACTTGGTACTACGATTATTGGGGGCCCAATACCTAAACCCGAGGATGCTCCCGAATCTTTTCAATTGCTCGTTCGAGAACTACGATCCTTGGCTCTCATTTCCTTGTATCTGAGAAGAACTTCCAGATTAATAGGAAGGACGTTTAATCGGAATGAATCAGAATTTTTCTTCTATGATCGATCGGTATAAACATCAACAACTTCAAATTGGCTCAGTTTCTCCTCAACAAATAAGTGCTTGGGCCAAAAAAATCCTACCTAATGGAGAAATAATTGGAGAGGTGACAAAACCCTACACTTTTCATTACAAAACCAATAAACCCGAAAAAGATGGATTATTTTGTGAACAATGCGGAGTCGAATTTGTTGATTCGCGGATACGAAGATATCAAATGGGCTACATCAAACTGGCATGCCCAGTAACCCACGTGTGGTATTTGAAACGGCTTCCTAGTTATATCGCGAATCTTTTAGATAAGCCTCTTAAAGAATTAGAAGGCCTAGTATACTGCGATGTGTGATTTGAGAAAAATTATGATTTTACAAATGCAGAACGAGAAACTGTCATCCCCATTCAATCGAATTAGGATGCCCCGGATTTGACATGTCTCTTGGTCTAAGTAACATGAAACTCAGAATTATGAGTATGTTCAATACTCACAAGTAAAAAGGGGAATTGGTCTATGGTCAATTCAGTAACAAATAAATAGTTTTTTTATACCTCGTGAAAAAAACTTATTTCTTTATGTGGAATTAACCATTTTTTTATTTCTAAATGAAAAGGAATGAAATTATGTTTATGTCCAAATAAGCAAATATGTCATGGTTGCAAGAGTCGATCCATCGCATATAGGCTTTAAGGACATCGTAAGATAACCGTCGAGGCGAAGTAGAGACCTAAAAGATTGAATGGAACGATAATAGACAAGTAAATCCCTTATGAATTCTAAG